TTTTTTTTTTTGTTGATTTCTTATCTTGATTTGACGATGAATTTTTTGGAATAATAAAAAAGTGGGAATATTTATTAATTCATAATTGGGATTGGGGAGATAGAATATCTATGTCCCCGAACCAATAATCTTGAAGAATGAACCGTGATAGAGCTTGTAGTGACATAGTCATCCTCTCAAATAGTGGGATGACTTATCATTATAATGAACAAATGTTCAACTTTTTAATGATACTACTATAGTATACCTTATAACTTATTATATTTAAATAATTGACTCATTTTTTTAGAATAATAACTTATTATGTTATGCAGATGTTTACTTTTTTTATTACAAATATAAACAATATTCCTATTCTCTACTACAAAACTACAAAATAAAGACTCAGACTGGAGTTTTGTGGAAAAAGCCCCTTATCGGATTTGAACCGATGACTTACGCCTTACCATGGCGTTACTCTACCGCTGAGTTAAAGGGGCCCTTTTGAATCAATTCCTGAGTGAGACACTAGCCACTATGAATTTACTGCATGTACCTATGTATATAATATATGGAGAGATATATATGTATATGTTTCCATAGTGTTTCATTCAGAAACAATAATTTTTTTTAGGAAGTCCGGGATAAAACCTAATTACTTTGCTTTATTTTTTATTAACCCTCATCGGAACGAGATTCAATTGATTGATACAAAATTCGACTATAGACCCAAGATATTTTCTATTTTATCGAATCATGTGATGAATAGATTGAACTCATACCCGGAACCAAACTATATAGAAACTTTCTAGCGTTTCTTAATTTCCTGTCTTAGTCTGAGATCGAGATAGGCATATGTTATCTTAACAATGCCTGACTCAATGAGTGAAAGTTGAATTGAAAAATGAAGTTTAATCTTTTTTTTTTTTTTGCCGGACAAATCACTCCCTGAAGGGATCCTATACTTCATTAATTCTATATAATTATAGGGAATGGTTTGTGAACCCTGAGTGAAAAATCAAAAAAAAAATTCTAGGAATCCTGAAAGGTGGAAAGCTTCCTTGGGCTTATTCACACCATTACATTATATTGACAATTACAAAAAACTGTTCATACTATGAGCATAGTATGGTGGCGATCGGGCAGGTATGCCCCCATCGTCTAGTGGTCAGGACGTCTCTCTTTCAAGGAGATTGCGGGGATTCAAATTCCCCTGGGGGTAGGGTACTACAAAAGGGAGTTGCTCATGGATTATCAATAAGTCTAGAATTGATTCTTCCTGGGTCGATGCCCGAGTGGTTAATGGGGACGGACTGTAAATTCGTTGGCAATATGTCTACGCTGGTTCAAATCCAGCTCGGCCCAAAAATTTGCCGATCCATCATGAGATGATATACAATTTTTTCTACAGAAACGTCCGATACGGAGGAATAAAGAAAAGAATCCATTTCATTTTTCTATCCCCTATTTAATTTAGTTTTAAAGGTTCCCACATATTAGAATTCTGATCTTTTTTATGATCTAGATTCATATTATGATCTGTAAAAAAAAAAAAAAAAAATAGCTATTTTCAATTGATTTGATACAATTTTACAATAGAATTACTAGCAATCTGTGTCGTTCGCGCTAAAGTCCATATTCGTGTGGATAGGAATATATCACTCGTTGCTCTGTTACAATACGACGATTCTAGCTAGAATTGAACTAATTTTGAATGAAATTTTTGAAAATATGTATGTTGTACACCTCATTTTTCTGGGATTGTAGTTCAATTGGTCAGAGCACCGCCCTGTCAAGGCGGAAGCTGCGGGTTCGAGCCCCGTCAGTCCCGACCTAGAATCTGGTGAATCCATCAATTCATCTCTCTATTTTCTGTGAAGGGGGGACACGAAGCATAATCTAATTTCCAGTCTGGGATTCTTATTTCTTTTTTCTTTCCTTTATCGTTTTACATTTCTTATTGAACAAATACAATATGGCAATTTTAATTAATTTAAATTTAATTAGTACCAATTGATGAGGGAGAGACATATGTAGATTGGTACAATTGTTGGTAGCACTATAATGCAGGATTCCAAGAGATGGTGTTCTTGTCTGGATTTTTCGCTTGCTCCCGATCCATGGAATAGAATACCCATTTGTTTTCCTGGAGCACATACACAAATTGGGATTTTTTTATTATATTGTAGATAGAAAATGAACTTAACCTTAGTTACCCCGTCGGAATACTTTTAATCTAAAAAGTACCTCCCTTTCTAGCTCCGAGTTTGTATAACCCCAATTCCCAATTGGAAAAATCTATCTATTTCAGTCAAATTAAATTGCACACCGAATTTTGGAGATTCTATGTGTGTCCTAGTATCAATCCAAGGCAAAAAGATATTAAAAAAAGAAAGATCAAACAAAGATCTATCACTCTAAGTCTTAGCTTAGTAAAGGAATGAATAATCTCTTTTTATTCCTATTTCTTTGAATGGTCCTATCGAAGAAAGCTTCAAATATGGAATAGTAATTTTGTCGAAATAGTAATATTTCTTAGACCGGGACCGATCTTTATCAAACCTCTTTGTCTTCTAAGGAAATTAGATTATAAAAAACTGAGTTTCAAACTTAATTGCTTTGCTTCTTTTTTTTTTTTCTTTTATTTCTACTATATGGATTGGTTTGTGACCAATCGAAGCGTAAGATGGGTCAGATGATACCTCATTATTTGATTTTCTTTCTATAAAGAAAATGGGAGGGTATAGAAAAGAAACAAAGAATGAAAAATTCAACGGGATTCTTGATTGGATCAGGAATTCCATTCCGTATGTATAAAAGATCTTCATATGTTATACTATTAAATTCTCGACGATAAATAGATTTGATAGCTCAGATATTGTTATTCATAATATTAATCCGATTTAATATCATCGGTTTAATATCATCGGGATGAATTGCATCCCCTGGAATTTACAGGAGAAAGACTTAGAATCTCTATGGGATTAGATCCCGAGTTATTGTGAAGTAAAAAAAAACGATAAAATTATGGAAGTAAATATTCTCGCATTTATTGCTACTGCATTGTTCATTCTAATTCCTACTGCTTTTTTACTTATTATTTATGTAAAAACGGTCAGTCAAAATGATTAAAATTAAAATCAAGCTTGACTTGTCAGTTCTTATAATTAATTAATTAATGGAATAAATGAAAGGAGATTCAAATCCCACGTCTTGATTGAGATGAATGGATTAGAATCAACAGTATAGGAGATCTGATAGTATGGTAGAAAGAAATATCGGAACCTTTCTACCATACTATCTATCGTATCATTGTAAAAAGTTAGACTGTAAAAAAAATAGAGGCTTTTTTATTATAGATCCATCTAAAATATGTATATTCATCCAGGTACACATAAATCACATATGTGTAATGTACATATAAGTACATATAAATGGAAGGAGCCCCTCAATTTTAGTCTAATTCTTTGCTACATCCATTTGATTTGTCGTGATTCCATCAATCCGATAATCGAATGTCCACTTTTACTCTTCGGAATCATTTTTTTTTCGAAAATTTCATGTATATCCCTTTTACTTTGAAAATACGAACATGGGAATCATTGAAATTTTTGTTTAATTGAAAGGTTATTCTTCATATATTACTCTACTTTTACTGGTACTGAATTCCTGTAGAATTTGGAAATGGGAGTCTTTTTTATTAAAATGAAAAACGCCTTGCAGAATGATCTCTGAAACTATTGATACAGTTTGATTACTCAATTCAATTTTTAGTGACTCTAGAGTCCACTTCTTCCCCATACTACGAGTGAAAGGGAAAATGTAAAGACTACCATTAAAGCAGCCCAAGCAAGACTTACTATATCCATGTGAATTATGTCCCCTATCTCTATGAATATGAAGAAATTCTTCTATTAGTGATTATTGATCACTAATAATAATGGAATCAATGGCGCAGAGTCAAAAAGGGATTCTGACCGAAGGAAGACAATTGATAAACCAATCCAATAAATCCACCCATACCAAGTTTTTATATGATTTCCGGTGAATTTGGGAAGTCTTAAGCCCAAGCAAGAGCACAGTTACTCTTTGGAATTATAAAACTGAAAGGAATGTTCGTAATGGAACACGTAGGAATAGTAAGCCCTATTCTTTTTTATTGATCTTCATAAGCGAAAGACATAAAAAAGACAATCAAGATAGATCAAAATATCTCAGATTTTTCTATCCCTTCTTTGCTCTAATCCTTACTTACTTTTCCCGATTGTTGCACAGAGACAGTCGGGAGACCACCCATTACATTCTACCTTTCCCTGGGGGTTACCGAAACTAAAAGTAAAAAAAAAACTTTGATTTGATTCTACGAAAAGCCAATTATCCATCCAATCCAATATTGAGTGAATGTCTGAACATTCGGAGACTTTTGTGAGTCTGTATACAAAGTATCTTATGCCCTTTACACCACTACTAATTTAATTTGTTTGATTCCCCGTTTGACTATCTAACTCAAGACTCGGTCAGTAGACGCTACACTAGTAATGAAAGTCTTGATAGACTAGCCCTTTTATTATACTAAAACCCTTCCTTGAACCCTAGTCGTAAGGATTAGGATTAACATTTTTTATAGATATAGAACCTCCCTATTTTGAGCACGTATCGGCCGTTCTAGCCCTTTTCCCTTGCTTTTGATGGGCAAGAATTTGTCGATTTTTATACTACCAACAAAAGGATTTCTAGTTTTTATTGATCAGGCGACACCCGGATTTGAACTGGGGAAAAAGGGATTTGCAGTCCCCCGCCTTACCACTCGGCCATGCCGCCAAAACGGAAAAAAAAATAGATAGAACTATTCCATTTTTTGATTGGATTTGCATCTTGAATCCCGTTTTTCTTACCCCCTTTCTATTCTAATAAACCTAAAAGAAACCTCGCCCTTTTATTGGAACCGGTGGCTTCCTTTGAATTAATTGTAGAGTATCTCAAATTTCCAACTACACAACGCCAACCCTCCCTTTGCTTTCTATTGAAAGAGAGAATGTGGCTTTTCAGTTACAGAATCAAAAATGAAATGGAAATAGGAACCATTAACTATTGACTGTGCCTTCAGTTCTTGGATCTCAAATTGCGTTTGTTTCCTTAATGTTATAAGAAAAGTGAGTATTAAGAAAATTCAATTGATATGCAACTAATTAGTGTCAATTTCCACTATTTTCAAATAAAAAACTTTTCAATTACAATTATAACAACAATTATGTGTATATGTAAACCCCAGAACATCAATTTTTACACAGATATACCTAACACGCTCTCTTATTTATATATGTCTATAAGCGAAATAAGGGGAATTAAGGAAGGGAAAAGGGAATTACCATGCTTCAATTTTTCATTGAATCTGTTGAATATCAAAAATCATTTAGGATATAGCACGTTTCATGTCATGTTGTCCCAAGTAAAGTAGAACTTAGATAGGCGATATGCGCATAATCAGACCTGTGTGTTATTAATAAATACAACCCCTCTTGCGCACTACATTAGTATTCCGCGAATTTGACTAACATAACAAATGGGTCACAATGTCTCTCCTCTCTGCGAATCTTTTCTGTCTTTATCGCATTTATAGGGAAGAGATTAAAAATTCGGAGTCCCTTTACTTTTTTGGTATTCAATCAGAGTGTATTATCAGAATAATAGGTGAATTTTTGATCACTTTTTATCTTTTTATATTGTATACAAGACTCCATAACATAAACCTAAGCAGCAGAATTTTTTTTTTTTTTTTTTTCAGGAATTTTTTATCAAGTCATTTCCATTTGTATTTGTTAGAAATTCGAATTTAAATTTTAAGTAGAAAATTATTTTGATTTCTCTGCTCATATCATACCGTATTTCATACATTACATATATGAAGTTGGGTAAAATTTCATGCGATTCCGTAAACAGAATCTATATTCCATCATTGCTAGATAAATCCATATGGTTCGATGGAAGAATGAGCCAATGCATGGGATTTTTTCGATAAATGGGAAACTAAAATAAAGATGTTTCAAGATGTAAATGAGGGAATGTCTACAATACCTGGGTTTAGTCAGATACAATTTGAAGGATTTTGTAGATTCATTGATCAGGGCTTGACGGAAGAACTTTATAAGTTTCCAAAAATTGAAGATACAGATCAAGAAATTGAATTTCAATTATTTGTGGAAACATATCAATTGGTAGAACCTTTAATAAAAGAAAGAGATGCTGTGCGTGAATCGCTCACATATTGTTCTGAATTATATGTACCCGCGGGATTAATTTGGAAAACGGGTAGGGATATGCAAGAACAAACCATATTTATTGGAAACATTCCTCTAATGAATTCCCTGGGAACCTTTATAGTAAATGGAATATACAGAATAGTGATCAATCAAATATTGCAAAGTCCCGGTATTTATTACCGTTCAGAATTGGACCATAGGGGAATTCCGGTCTATACCGGTACCATAATATCAGATTGGGGAGGAAGATCAGAATTAGAGATTGATAGAAAAGCAAGGATATGGGCGCGTGTGAGCAGGAAACAAAAAATATCTATTCTAGTTCCATCATCAGCTATGGGTTCGAATCTAAGAGAAATTATAGATAATGTATGCTACCCTGAAATTTTCTTGTCTTTTCCGAATGATAAGGAAAAAGAAAAAATTGGGTCAAAAGAAAATGCCATTTTGGAGTTTTATCAACAATTTGCTTGTGTGGGGGGGGATCCGGTATTTTCTGAGTCCTTATGTAAGGAATTACAAAAGAAATTTTTTCAACAAAGATGTGAATTAGGAAAGATTGGGCGACGAAATATGAATCGGAGACTTAATCTTGATATACCTCAGCACATTACATTTTTGTTACCGCGGGATGTATTGGCAGCTGCGGATCACTTGATCGGAATGAAATTTGGAATGGGTACACTTGATGATCTGAATCACTTGAAAAATAAACGTATTCGTTCTGTAGCGGATCTTTTACAAGATCAATTCGGATTGGCTATGATTCGTTTAGAAAATGCGGTTCGGGGAACTATAGGTGGAGCGATTAGGCAAAAATGGATACCGACTCCTCATAATTTGGTAACTTCAACTGCATTAACAACCACTTATGAATCCTTTTTCGGCCTACACCCCTTATCTCAAGTTATGGATCAAACAAATCCATTGACACAAATAGTTCATGGGCGAAAATCAAGTTATTTGGGTCCTGGGGGGTTGACAGGGAGAACTGCGAGTTTTCGGATACGCGATATCCATCCTAGTCACTATGGGCGTATTTGCCCAATTGACACATCTGAAGGAATCAATGTTGGACTCATTGGATCTTTAGCAATTCATGCGAGGATTGGTCATTGGGGGTCTTTAGAAAGACCATTTTATGAAATTTCTGAAAGCTCAAAGGGGGTACGGGTGGTTTATTTATCACCAAGCATAGATGAATACTACATGGTAACGGCCGGAAATTCTTTGGCATTAAATCATGGTATTCAGGAAGAAC